TACATTGGAAGAGAAATTGGTACAGAAATTGGACCAGAAATTGGAAGAGAAATTGGGACAGAAAATATCTACATTGGATAAAAAATCATTAGCAAGAGAATTGAGTCTTTTAATCGATGAATTTGCTGAAGAATCAACATCAAATTTGAAAGGAATTTCTTTATTTCCGGAACAAAGACGAATTGATTCAGAAGATCCAGAAAAAGTTTTGAAATTTTTAATCGAAAGAGTCATAATTGATCCCATCATTCAAACAATATGCGATGCAGCCATAATTCCTCCCATGGAAAAAACAACTCGAAAAAAATTGATTGGAATAAATAAAAAAGTCCCCCGATGGTCATACAAATTATTCAGCGAGGTAGAACAACTCGGAAAAACTGCAACAACGGAAGAGGGGGAAGAGTGGATAGTAGATCATCAAATTCGCTCGAGGAAAGCGAAACGTATAGTTCTTTTTACGCAGGGTCCAGAGAATGCCGACCCTAGTATCAAAGCTATGACGAAGCCTGATGAAATAGAAGAAGTGGATATGATAGATTATCCCTATGAAGCGGATTTTCGTCGAGACATAATCTCAGGTTCTATGCGTGTTCAAAGACGTAAAATCCTTACGGGGAAAATGTTTTTCTTATATCCGTATTCCCCACTTTTTTTCGACAGAGTAGGATTTTTTGGGGATGTTCTTTTCGAACCATTCATATTATCAGGAATTGAGATTTCCGACCTAATACAAGACATTTTGAGAAAGGGTATAAAAGGAAGCGTAGCAAAAATAAGAAAGAGGTTGAAAAAACAAAAAAAAATGTACATGGAGGAAAACAAAGAAGAAATTCAAAAAGAAGTCAATGAAATGGAAAAGGGGCGGGACGGGCAGACGGAAATGCAACGAATAGAAAGGACACGAGAAAAAATATCAGACCTCTATGATATCCTTATTTATGCTCATGGAATAAGAGCTTGTATTTTACTAATTCAGTCGAGGCTTAGACAATCTATTGTATTACCTTCATTGATACTAGCTAAAAATATTGTCCGTTTCTTATTACGCCAAGAGTCCGAGTGGGAGCAGGATATAAGGGAGATGAATAGAGAAGTGTATGTTATATGCACCTATAATGGTATGCCAGTACTCAGAAACGGAATTTTTCCTCAAAACTGGGTTACAGAGGGTATACAAATAATGATACGATTTCCTTTCCGTCTGAAACCTTGGCACCGATCTAAGATACGACCTTCTCGTAGGGATCCAAATCCAAAGCAGGAAAGTCCTGCTGCTTTTTTAACGATTTGGGGACTGGAAACTGACCGTCCTTTTGGTTCTCCTCTCGTAGGACTTGGTATTTTGTTTTGTTATTCTTTTGGACCCCCTTTGAAAAAACTCCAAAAAGCAATTCTAAAATGGAGTTTTCGAGTTCTAAAAAGTTTCAAAGAAAGAACAAAATTCTTGTTTCTAAAGGTCCAAAAAGAACAAAAAAAATTGAGAGAGGATTCGAGTGAAATAAAAAAAGATTCTATAATCAATAATCAGATTATTCATGAATCATCCATTCAAACCCGATCTATGGATTGGACAAATTATTCACTGACAGAAAGAAAAATGAAAGATCTGACTGATAGAACAAGCACAATCAGAAATCAAATAGAAAGAATTACAAAAGACACGAAAAATGGATTTCGAACTCTAAAGATAAATATTAGTCCTAACAAAACAAGTTATGGTGCTCAAAAAGTAGCATCACTAAAAAAGATTTTTCAGATATTAAAAAGAAGAAATGATCGATTAATCCGTAAATCACATTATTTTTTAAAATGGATCGTGGAAAGGATATACACGGATATCCTTCTAGAGAGCTTTCCATATATCATTAATCGTCTTACTAATAGTCTTTATAGGCCCATGATCATTCTAAAACTTTTTCGTAAATTCAAAAAAAAATATTTTTTTGATACAAAAGAGAAAAGGATAATTGAGCGTATTTCAACTATACAAAAAAAACTTTCACCTTCTCGTATTCGTCATAAGATTCAGACGAAGTCGGCGGTTTCTTTTAAATTATCCCTCGTGTCACAGGCCTATGTATTTTACAAATTATCACAAACCCAGGTTATTAACTTGTATAAGTTAAGATCTGTCTTTCAATATGACGGAGCATCTTTATTTCTTAAGAATGAAATAAAAGATGATTTTCGAAGACAAGGAATAATTTCTTCCGAATTAAAGCATAAGAAACTTAAGAATTCTGGAATGAATCAATGGAAAAATTGGTTAAAGAGTCATTATCCATACGATTTATCTGAGCTAAAATGGTCTAAATTAGTACCGCAAAAATGGCGAAATAGAGTCAATCAACATTGTAGGGTTGAAAATACAAATTTAATCAAACGGGATTCATCTGAAAGAGAGGAAAAGGTTTCATTATTGCTAAATAAAAACGATCATTTTCAAAAAATGTATAGATATGATCTTTTAGCATATCAATCGATTTATTATGAAGATAAGAAGGATTCATATAATTACAATATACATAAACCGAAATTTGTTGATATGGGGGGGAGTATCCCTATTACTAATTTTATAAGAAAAGATTATTTTATGTATATAAAAAATCCAGATAGAAAATTTTTTGATACGAAAGGTCTTTTTTATCTCAAAATTCATAAAGATAAAGAAATCAACCCATCCAATCAAAAGGGTTTCTTTTCTTTTTTTGATTGGATGGGAATGAATGAAGAAAGACTAAATCGTCCTGTATCGAAGCCGATACCTTGGTTATTCCCACAATTCGAGTTATTTTTAAATGTATATAAAATGAAACCCGGGTTTATACCAATTCATTCACTTATTTTTCATTTTAATGAAGATGTTAGTCAAAATAAAAATATCACTAAAAAGAAAAAAGGGGATCTTATACTATCAAATGAAAAAGAAAAAAAAGATTTTGAATTAGAGAATCAAGAAGAAAAAAAAACCATAGGTCAAAGAGATCTCGCATCAGATGCCCAAAACCGAGGGAACCCTGAATCTGTTCTCTCAAAACAACAAAAATCTATGGAAGAACTTTATACGAAATCAGATATGAAAATGGGTAGAACGAAAAATCAACCCAAAAGCATTTGGACTTGGGAAATAGACTTAGATGCGTTCATGAAAGGATCTTTTGCTTTGCAATTGAAATGGCTGCTGAGTCCTTTGACTATGGAATTATTCGATTATGCGCTGTCCGTACTTGAATGGGAAAAGGAAAGCAGAATGACAACAAAGTTTGGTTTCGGCTTTATTAAGAAGGAGGAGTTAACTCTGGATCCAATGCTAATCCGGGATTTGAATCTTTCAAAAATCCTAAAAGAGGGAATATTTAGTATCGAACCAGTTCGTATACCTGTAAAACATAATGTAGAATTTATTATGTATCAAACCATAAGGATTTCTTTGGTTCATGAGATTAAACAAAAAAAGAATCAAAAAAGATACAGAGAAAATATGGATAAGAATCATTTTGAGGAATCGATTGCAAGACATCAAATGATGACGAAAAATATAAAAAAAAATCATTATGATTTGCTTGTTCCTGAAAATATTTTCTCGTCTAGACGGCGTAGAGAATTGAGAATTCTAAGTTGTTTCAATTCAAGGAATAGTAATTGTGTGGATAAAAATGCAGTATTTTGCAATGGGAACAAGGTAAAAACCTGTGGTCAATTTTTGGATGAAAGCAAAGATCTTGATAGAGATAAAATGAAATTAATTCAATTAAAATTCTTTCTTTGGCCCAATTATCGATTAGAAGATTTAGCTTGTATGAATCGCTATTGGTTTGATACTAATAATGGTAGTCGTTTCAGTATGTTAAGGATACATATGTATCCACGATTGCAAATTGATTTATGATACAATTGTCTTCCCCTACGATATATATCGGGTGGATAAATAACTGCGCACATGCCGTGTCTTACATCCTTTTTTGATACATGAATACTAATTCAATGACGTATCAATTAGATCATAAAATGAATCAATAAGGAAATTTGGATTGATTCTTGTGTATACCAGATCAAAATACCTCGCATTATTATTACTGATCAGTAAAATTCATATTCGTAAAATAAAAATAGGAAATTAATAAAAAAATTGACGCATAGAATAAATAAAAAAAAAGATAAGAGGAAATGCGCCCCCCACCTACATACTTGAGACCTTCTCCTACAAAAAAACTTGCAATACCCAATCCATTTGGAATTCCATCAATTACTCGTCTGTCAAAAAAATTAACTAGTTCGGACAATCCTCTTAAATTCCGAATGATGTATATTGTATAAAAAGCATCTATGTAACCACGATGATGGGACCAATTATATATTACATTTTGAATTTTGTACAAAAAAAGCCTATTTTGATGCCTTTTGGCAAAAAAATTGATTAAGGCAAAATTTTGTAAGGACGAATAAATAGGTTTATATAAAAAAGACGCTATAACTATTCCAGAATAAGCTATACTAACTGAAAGAGTTGCATTTATCACAAATTCAGACCACTCAAAAATTTTTTGATTATTCAATTTTTGCTGTAAAAGATTTACAGACGGGATTAACCACTTGGACAAGATATCAAAATCTATGCCACCTTGATTGAACGGAATTCCTAGGAATCCAATGAACAAAGTAAATAAAATCAATACAAGTAGGGGGAATAACATAGTATTACCCGATTCATGAGGATATAGCGCAATTTTTTTATTGTCCCAATTATTAATAAAAAGAAAGGATTGCATAATTTTTTTTCTATTTTCATGTGGATTCGTAAAAAATTTTTCTGTATTTTTGATTGGTAACAAAGTTAATAAAAGAGTTTTTTTATTAAGAGGTTTCATTCCGTCTTGACCCCATAAAGATATTGAATAGAAAGAACTACTTTTTTTGCCATTGTAATTTTGAAAATTAACATTTAAATGACCTTCAAACGTAAGTAAATAGATGCGAAACATATAAAATGCAGTTAATCCTGCTGTAGCCCAGGCTATTATTGCGAAAGTCGGTGAATACAACCAAGTATCATTAAGAATTTCATCTTTGGACCAAAAACAAGCAAGAGGTGGAATACCAGAAAGAGAAAGTGTACCTAATAAAAAAGCCGTTTTTGTGATTGGCACGTGTTTTTTTAAACCTCCCATAAAAACCATATTTTGACTTTTATCTGGAGAATACCCAACAATAGCTTCCATAGAATGAATAATAGAGCCCGAACCTAAAAACAATAATGCTTTTGAATAAGCATGAGTAATCAAATGAAATAAAGCAGCTCGATAAGATCCCATACCTAGAGCTAGCATCATATACCCCAGTTGAGACATTGTAGAATAAGCTAAACTTCGCTTAATGTCTTTTTGTGCAAGAGCTAAAGTAGCTCCTAAAATTACTGTTATTATACCTATCAACGCGATTAGATGGAGTATGGGGGGGGTTACTATCAAAAGAGGAAAAAGTCGAGCAACAAGAAAAATCCCCGCAGCTACCATAGTAGCTGCATGTATAAGAGCTGAAATAGGAGTAGGCCCTTCCATAGCATCAGGTAACCATACATGAAGGGGGAATTGGGCGGATTTGGCAACTGCACCAGCAAATAATAAGAAAGTACATACAGTTCCAACTAAAAAATGAACTTCATTGTTATTGTTATAAATCAAGGTAGGGAATATTTCGAACAAATCTCGAAATTCGAAACTCCCTGTTAGCCAATAAAGACCTAAAATTCCTAATAATAAACCAAAATCCCCTACACGGTTAGTCACAAACGCTTTTTGACAAGCATTTGCTGCAACAGGTCGTGTAAACCAAAACCCTATTAATAGATATGAACACATTCCAACTAATTCCCAAAAAAAATAAATTTGTATTAAATTAGAACTAGTAACTAAGCCAAGCATAGAAGTATTGAAAAAACTCAGATAAGCAAAGAATCTCAAATATCCTTGATCATGAGACATATAATTGTCACTATAAATAAGAACTAGAATACCAACAGTAGTGATTAAGAGTGACATAATAGAAGTAAGCGGATCAACCAAGTAACCGAACTCTAAAGAAAAATCATTAGTGATGGTCCAAGACCATACAGATTGATACATAGAACTGCTATTTATTTGCTGAATAGACAATTTTATTGAAAAAACCATAACTATACTTAACAACAAAATACTAGGAAAAGCCCACATACGTCGAAGATTTTTTGTTGTTTTCGGAAAAAGAAGAAGACCCGCTCCGATTAACAAAGGAACTGTAAGTGGAATAAAAGGTATGATCCATGCATATTGGTATATATGTTCCATAAAAAATAAAATTTGATTTTCGATTCACCGGCTCTTACCTCTTTCGAAAGAGATCAATAAAAAAATAAAGATATGCGCTAATAGAATTTTTTCTATTCAAAATAGAAATTATTCGAATAAGCATTTTATTACTATAAATTCAATTCAATAAATTCTCCTCGGTCAAATGAACAAACGGTTTTTTTATTAACTAAACTATTGACTATTGATATTAAAAACTATCAATATAGATAATATCCAAAATTTCGATTTCGACTTTTCATTATTAGTTTGATAAATCCATAGATAGAAAAAGGATAATAAATTAGACCAAACAAAAAAGTGGGTAAGTCTGATACTGATATGAATCACAAGATGTACTAAAATGAATAACCTAATTTAAGTCAAAAACTAGGAACTCTTTTTATTTGTTTATTCAGAACGAAATCAGTTATTAGTTCGCTGTAAAACTCTTTGCTTTATTGGATTATAATCCAATAAAGCAAATTTCTCTTTTTCTATGCTAACCAAGACTTTACTTTTGACTTTACATAACATAAAATGAAAAAAATGAATAACAAAATATAAAATTATGTCTACTTTAAACTAAATAACCAGTCTCATTTGCATAAAAAAGAATAAAAAAAATGCCATGTATTTCTTATTTGTTAAAAAAAGTAAGGTTTTCCATTAGTTAATTAATAATAATTATTAATTAGGATTATTAATTAGGTAAGATAAGAATAGCTTACTTAACTCTTCTAAATTTATTTTCATTTCTTATTTTAATTGAAAACCTTCGATGTGTTTATTAGATGCTATGTAAATAAAATAGGATAGGAATAGGAAATAAAAGAAAAGTCACATAAAAAAATAGAAATCTAAAGTTTGCTTCTTGATTTTCTTGTTTCTGGTACATCGTATTCTATAAATAGAAAAATTAAAAAAACTTAGAATAATATTAAGAAAAAAGGCCTATAACTAATAACGAAAGAAAAGAATAGGACAGAAAAGTCCTTTTGCTTTGAATAATAGATGTCTTTCACATCCCACTATAATAACAAATAACCTACTCATTTTTGAATGGCAGTTCCAAAAAAGCGTACTTCAATTTCCAAAAAGCGTATTCGTAAAAATATTTGGAAAAGAAAAGGACATTCGGCAGCATTAAAAGCTTTTTCATTAGCGAAATCTCTTTCTACCGGGAATTCCAAAAGTTTTTTATACGAAAAATAAGTAATCAAATGAGAGAATAATCTTAATCGATCTGACTCAAAAAAACTTATAAAAAATTCCCTTTAGCATTTATATTCATAAAAGATAAAAAAAATCAATCATTTCATTGAAATTTGAAATAGTACATTCATGCTTTTTTTGTTTTGAACTGAAGGAAATAGACCTTGCTTCTCTCTTATGATATGTAAAGTAAAAACACGCCTGGCTGTATACAGTACTTTTTTTTGAAAACTATAAAATTTCACTACCCCTCTTTTTTAGTATAGTTTATCATTTCTAGGATGGGGATTCTTACTTTCCCCATCAACTGTCTGATTCCACTATAAAATTAAAGTGAGTTTTATATCTATTATGGAAGAGCAAACAAAAATTTTTTAATGTTTTCTAATTTCTAAATAAAATATAATTTATCAAAATAGCGCCATTGACGCCATTGAATTGACTCTTTCAATCTCGACGATTAAAAATAAATAGGCTATTATGATTTCAAACAAGCCGCTATGGTGAAATCGGTAGACACGCTGCTCTTAGGAAGCAGTGCTAGAGCATCTCGGTTCGAGTCCGAGTAGCGGCACAGTAAAAAAAAGATTCTAATAGTCCTAGAATGAATAATAATCACAATGGTATGAATTCTAAATTTCTATTTCATGATTTGTAATTGAGGGATCTCTTTTCTTTATATACATATATATTTATATTCTTATGATATTTTTAACTTTAGAGCACCTTTTCAATCATATTTCCTTTTCGATCGTTGTAATTGTAATTACAATTCATTTAATAACTTTAGTGGTCAACGAAATAGTAGAACTAGATGATTCAGTAGAAAAGGGTATGCTACTTACTTTTTCCTGCATAACAGGATTATTAGGTATTCGTTGGATTTCTTCGGGGCATTTTCCGTTAAGTGATTTATATGAATCATTAATCTTTCTTTCGTGGAGTTTTTATATTATTCATATGATTCCTTATTTTAAAAACCTTAAAAAATTTGTAAGTGCAATAACAGCGCCCGGTGCTATTTTTACCCAAGGCTTTGCTACTTCAGGCTTTTTAGCTCAAATGAAGCAATCCACAATATTAGTCCCCGCTCTCCAATCCCAGTGGTTAATGATGCATGTAAGTATGATGATATTGGCCTATGCAGCCCTTTTGTGTGGATCGTTATTATCAGTAGCCCTTCTAGTCATTACATTTCAAAACAATATAAGTCTTTTTGGTAAAAAAAAACTTTTATTAAACGAGTCTTTGTTCTTCGGGAAGATCAAATACATGAATGAAGAAAACAATATTTTCCAAAGCATTTCTCTCTTTTCTCTTAGAAATTATTATAGGTCCCAGTTAATTGAACAGTTTGATCGTTGGAGTTTCCGTGTTATTAGCCTAGGATTTCTCTTTTTAACCATAGGTATCCTTTCAGGAGCCGTATGGGCTAATGAAGCATGGGGATCATATTGGAATTGGGATCCAAAGGAAACGTGGGCATTTATTACTTGGACCATATTCGCTATTTTTTTGCATATTAAAACAAATAGAAACTTGAAAAGTGAAAATTCTGCAATTGTGGCTTCTATAGGATTTCTTATAATTTGGATATGCTATTTTGGGGTCAATTTATTAGGAATAGGATTACACAGTTATGGTTCATTTCTATTAAAAAGCGCCTAAATTAAAGAAAGTACCTAACCAACTATAGGACAGGGTAATAGGGTATATCCCATATACATATATAAACTCATCGAGAACCATTTCAATCAAGTAGTATAGTGATTCAAATGGTTCTCACAAACGTTAAACTATCCGATTTAAATTAAATTTTTTTGCGTTACGTAAAAAAGACAGTTTCAAATTCAAATGGAAACTATCGATAAAAAAAATTAGATAGAATAGCTTCTACCTTCTCAACTGATAGTGAGAGAACGAAATCCGGGTAAATGCCAATACCTATTACTGGTAGAAAGATAGCGAGTGAAACAAATAACTCTCGCGGACCCGAATCAAACAACGAGGAGTTTGCACTATTTAATAACTTGTATCCATAGAACATTTGGCGTAACATAGATAATAAATAAATAGGAGTTAATATCATTCCAATTGCCATGCCAAAAGTAATTAAGATTTTTGACATTAAAAAAATTTTTTGACTGGTAATTATTCCAAAGAATACTATTAATTCGGCAAAAAAACCACTCATGCCCGGTAACGCAAGGGAAGCCATTGAAAAAGTACTGAAAAGTGTGAATATTTTTGGCATTGAAATGGCTATTCCGCCAATTTCGTCGAGATAAACAAGACGTATTCTATCATAACTCGTTCCTGCTAGGAAAAAAAGCGCAGCACCGATAAATCCATGAGAGATTATTTGTAAAATGGCCCCGTTGAATCCCGTATCAGTTATAGAACTAATTCCTATAATTATGAAACCCATATGAGATACAGAGGAATATGCTATTCTTTTTTTTAAATTACGTTGCCCCGAAGATGCTGAAGCTGCATAGATTATTTGTATTGTGCCTGCTATCATCAACCAAGGAGAAAATATAGAATGAGCGTGAGGTAATAATTCCATATTGATTCGAACCAATCCATAAGCTCCCATTTTTAATAGAATTCCCGCTAAAAGCATACAAGTACTATAATGTGCTTCTCCGTGGGTATCCGGTAACCATGTATGTAGAGGTATAATCGGCAATTTGACAGCAAAAGCAATAAGAAATCCAAGATAGAATATTATTTCTAATCCCACAGGGTATGATTGATTACCTAACATTTCTAAATTTAATGTTGGTTCATTAGAACCATATAACCCGATACCCAAAACTCCCAGTAACATAAAAACGGAACCCCCTGCAGTGTACAAAATAAACTTTGTAGCTGAATATAGACGCTTTTTTCCTCCCCATATGGATAAAAGTAAATAAACGGGAATTAATTCTAACTCCCACATTAGAAAAAAAAGTAAAAGGTCGCGCGAAGAAAATAATCCTATTTGACCACTATACATTGCTAACATCAAGAAATGGAATAATCGTGAATCCCGAGTAATTGGCCAAGCTGCTAAAGTAGCTAAAGTGGTAATGAATCCGGTCAGTAAAACGGGTCCTATAGAAAGCCCATCTATTCCCAATCTCCAGTGGAAATCAAAAAAGCGAATCCAGTTATAATCTTCAGCTAATTGTATTAATGGATCGTCCGCTTGGAAATGATAACAGAATACATAGATTGTTAGGAGGAATTCTAATATACATATACACATAGTATACCACCTAATGACCTTATTACCCCTATGGGGGAGAAAGAAAATTAATGAACCCGCAAATATAGGCAAAACTACGATTAAGGTTAACCAAGGAAAATAATTCGTGGTAAAGACAAAATACACTTGGACTAAAAAACCCGTACTCGAATAAGAACAAAATAAGATATATAAGATATTCTATATAAGATATTCTATATAAGATATTTCATTTCGAGCGCGGGTTTTTGTCGGTAAACAAAAATAAAAAGGATTCAAGTGGAGTTTTCTGGAACGTATTAATAAGCTAGACCCATACTGCGAGTTGTTTCATGCCATAAATAAACTCGAACACTCAAAAAATCGGTTGGACAGGCAGATTCACATCTCTTACAACCAACACAATCCTCTGTTCTTGGGGCGGAAGCTATTTGTTTAGCTTTACACCCGTCCCAAGGTATCATTTCTAATACATCGGTGGGGCAGGCTCGGACACATTGAGTACATCCTATACATGTATCATAAATCTTTACTGAATGGGACATTGGATCTATACCCCCTTTTTAATCTCATTAATTAATTTCGATCTAGTATAACCCTGTATGTAAATGAATTATGCAAAGACCAGACGAATCGATGGTTCACCAGAATTTTTTGAATCAACTTGTTTCTGGGTCGGTTTAGAAATTATAAAAGAGGTCCAAAATACTTTGATTTCTTACATTTTTGAAGATTCTACATACCCAATACCCAGCAATCTAAAATCTAATTTGACTAATTTGAATTGATAACTACTCTTCAAATTTCTATAAGAAATTATATATTATAATCATTATATTTAAATAATGAATACTATTTATTCAATAGATTCGATTGATTAATACGAGTTGATTTTCTGTTACGATAAATTGCCGAAACAATAGCCGGGCCAATAGCTGCTTCAGCGGCTGCAATAGCTATAACAAAAATGGAGAAAATGTTTCCTTTTAGTTGACGACTATCAAAAAAGTCAGAAAATGTTACGAAGTTAAGATTAACCGCATTCAAGATAAGTTCAAGACACATAAGAGCTCTAACTAAATTTCGGCTTGTGATTAATCCATAAATACCGATAGAAAATAAATAGGCACTCAAAACAAGTACATGTTCGAGCATCATTGAATAACTCCTTATCAATCTTGATTTATTTCAATATGAACAAAAATAGAATTCAATCAAATATAACAAAAAAATACAGAGCAAAGAAGTATGTTAGTAATAGATTGACATTTCTATTTTATATTATACATCAATTCAAGAATGGAAATAGATACGATAAAAGAGAAATCTAATAAAGTTTGCTTTGGAGTGACGCTTTTTAAGATTTTAAACCTATTGACGGGCCACGGCAATTGCACCTATTAAAGCAACTAAAAGAATTATCGAAATGAGTTCAAATGGTAGAAAAAAATCTGTTGATAAATGAATTCCAATTTGTTGACTATTATTATTTAGCAAATCTTGTTCTATAATCTGGTTTAATTTTGTAGTCCAAATAATTCCGTACCATGACGTATTTAAAATAGTAACAATTAAGAAAACAAAAATACTGGTACAAACTAACAAAGTAATTCCGTCTCCAAGAGTCCAAAGACGGAAATTTTTGTCATATTCTAACCCGTTGATGAACATTACAGCAAATATGATTAAAACATTTATAGCTCCTACGTAAATAAGGAGTTGCGCAGAAGCTACAAACTGAGAGTTTGCTAGAATATAGAATAAAGATATACAAACAAGAACCAATCCCAACGAAAAGGCAGAAAAAATGGGATTGGTAAATAATATAACCCCTAGGCCTCCTAATATAAGACCTGATCCCAGAAAGACTAAAAGAAAATCATGTATTGGTCCAGGTAAATCCATTCGATGAAAAAAAGATATAAAAACTCTTTCATGATCTTATTGAACTGACCAGGAGAAAATAAGTTTCAGTTTCTTTATTTAAGACATGTTCCTTAGTTGAATGCGATTCGACTGAATGTGAATTGATGGAGGTACAACTAGTGTACACACCATATTCTTTTTCGGAAAAGCTAGCTCTAATCGGGTTGAAATCATTACATTAGAAAAATATGCAATTTTCATGAACCAATCAGATCAATAGGTGTTATTTTTAATTTACTTACAAAGTAAAAAACCTGTATAATTTATATCCAATCTTAGTTTCGGAATAAAAAAATCTTCTTGAATTTATTAAATTAAGGTCTTTCTTTTTTATTGAATTGAGGCCAATTCAAGATAGTTCGAGTTGTGTAATCGTCAATTATTGATATTGGTAAACGGCCTAAAGCAATTTGATTATAATTTAATTCATGACGATTATATGTAGAAAGCTCATATTCTTCAGTCATTGATAAACAATTTGTTGGACAATACTCAACGCAATTACCGCAAAAGATACAGATTCCGAAATCAATACTGTAATTAAGCAATCGTTTCTTTCGAATATCAGTTTCCAATTTCCAATCTACAACAGGTAGATCTATAGGACATACACGAACACATACCTCACAAGCAATGCATTTATCGAATTCAAAGTGGATTCGACCGCGAAAACGCTCTGATGTGATCAATTTTTCATAAGGGTATTGAATAGTTACAGGTAAACGATTCGCATGGGATAAGGTAATTAGAAAACCTTGACCAATGTACCTAGCTGCCCGTACTGTTTGTTGACCATAATTCAGGAACCCAGTTACCATAGGGAACATATCCTAAATATCGATAATTTTTTTTTCTTTTTCTTGTTTGGGACAAGTTATCAATATCAATCTAGTTACTAGTGAATAAAAAATATTTGATTTTGCTTATTTGCTTATATTATTATATTATAGTGAAAGGAGTTGGGAAGAAGTTGTTAATAATAAATTACCTAACGAAATAGGTAAAAGAAATTTCCATCCAAGATTTAATAATTGGTCCATTCTTAGTCTAGGTAAGGTCCATCTTGTTGTAATAGAAATGAACAAGAACAAAAAAGTTTTTGCTAATGTAATGAAAATACCAATTGTTATTTCAAAGACCCCATCCCCTCCGTTTATTCCAAATAGGTCAGGAAGCGATATGTATGGAATAGAGAAATTCCAGCCTCCCAAGTAAAGAATTGTTACAAATAATGAAGAAACTAGTAGATTTAGATAGGAAGCAACATAAAATAAACCAAATTTAATACCTGAATATTCTGTTTGATAACCTGCTACTAATTCTTCCTCCGCTTCTGGTAAATCAAAAGGCAATCTTTCACATTCGGCTAGAGAAGAAATTATAAAAACGAGAAATCCTATAGGTTGACGCCACAAATTCCACCCCCACAAACCATATTTGGACTGTGCTTCAACTATATCAACTGTACTTAAACTGTTAGATAATTCTAGTCGGTGATAAGATCACAGTTATCATCGCTATTACAGAACCGTACATGAGATTTTCACCTCATACGGCTCCTCGAAGGTCCCACATAAATCTAAGGACTACTTCAATATTGTTTAATCTTTCCATTTTTGTAGGATAGATAAAGTCAAAAGTAATCGAAAGGTCCCAAATTAGACCAATGGAATTCTGTCTGCTACACTAAAGGGCATCTGAATTGATCTCATCCTTTACTTTTTTTATTTAAAAATTAAATTACTATATATTTTTTCTTTTTTATCAAAAAAGGAAGTAAAGTATTACTTCGTTCCTGATAGTCATTCATTTTTTTTTTCAGTGGATAGCAGCATACTCTGGATCGGAATTTTGGGGAGTACTACTTGATAATTTCTACTAATTTAAAGCCCCAATTAGTATTTCATTTATATTTATGTGGAATTTTATTTTTTCCGATAACTTCGAAAATCTCTATTACGAATCCTTTGTGTACCTTGGTGTTCCTAACCATCCACTGAGTTTTGCTTAATTTTTTCGACAATTCATCTCATATATCTATATTATATATTAAATTATATATTAATATATTATATATTAATATATATAAAGGAGAGCACGAACTCTAGTATCGGGTTAACCCGCTTCAAGTCATGATAACTAAGCAATCAGTCTTGGGGTAAACGTTTTTTCTTTACTGCTTCTATTCTATTTGTTTCTTTTCTATTAACTTAACTTTGGCGTAATTATTGTACATAGGCAATGAGATTCAATCGTGTTACTGCGAATTTCGAAGCTGTTTTCTTTCACTCATATAACTATCTGGTTTAGTTCATCAACCTTCGGGTTGAATAAAAAAGAACGTGATCTATTCAATGGATTTAAAACTCTCGAAAAATTCGTGGAAATTTTATGCCTCAACGAATCACACGTAGAGATATTGATAACACGGATAGAGTTAATGGTATTTCATAACTAATGGATTGGGCAGCAGCCCTTAGACCGCCTAAAAAGGAATATTTATTATTTGATCCATATCCTGACATAAGAAGTCCAATGGGAGCAATACTTGAAATGGCAATCCATAAAAAAACACCATTACTGAGATCGACTAGAATAAGTCGATAGCTAAATGGAATTACTGAATAACTTAGTAGAATTGATATGACTGCTATGGAGGGTCCAACACTAAATAAAACTCTATCACCTCTTGATGGAAGAAGGTTCTCTTTGAAAAGTAGTTTTGTTCCATCTGCTAGAGCTTGAAGAATTCCTAACGGACCGGCATATTCAGGTCCAATACGTTGTTGTATCGCTGCGGATATTTCTCTTTCTAACCACACAATTACTAGTACACCTATTGTGATTCCCAAAATAAGAATTACAATAGGTACAAGCATCCATATAGTCCCATAGACTTCTTTTAAAGATTCCAATATAGAAAAAGAATTGATAGCTTGTACTCCTGTTGTATCAATTAGCATTTCAACGATCAATTTCTCCCATAATGATATCTATGCTACCTAGTATTGTCATAATATCAGCCAATTTCATTCCTTTAACTAATTGAGGAAGTATTTGCAAATTGATAAAACCGGGCGGTCGGATTTTCCATCTCCATGGAAAAGCACTCTGATCTCCTATCAAATAAATTCCCAATTCCCCCTTTGGCGCTTCGACTCTTACATAAAGTTCTTGTCTCGATAACTCAAAAGTGGGAGCTGGTTTTTTACTAATGAATCTATATTCAAAATTATTCCACTCAGGATCTCTTACTCGATTAAAACGTCGTATTTCTAAATTCTCATAGGGCCCCCCCGGAATTCCTTCTAGAGCTTGCTGAATTATTTTTATAGATTCCATCATTTCGCCAATTCGGATTAAATAACGAGCTAACGAATCGCCCTCCTTCTGCCATTGAACTTCCCAATCAAATTCTTCATAACATTCATAACGGTCAATTTTACGAAGATCCCACTGTATTCCGGAAGCCCGTAACATTGGGCCTGACAATCCCCAATTTATTGCTTCTTCTATGCCAATAATACCCACCCCTTCAACTCGTTCTAAAAAAATAGGATTTCGCGTAATAAGTTTTTGATATTCAGTAATTGCTGTTAAAAAATACTCACAGAAATCCAAACATTTATCTATCCAGCCATAAGGTAAATCGGCAGCGACTCCTCCGATACGAAAATAATTATGCATCATTCTCATGCCAGTGGCAGCTTCGAATAGATCATATATCAATTCTCTTTCTCTGAAAATGTAGAAGAAGGGGGTCTGTGCTCCAATATCCGCCATAAAAGGCCCAAGCCATAATAAATGAGAAGCTATACGGCTCAACTCCAACATAATAACTCGGATATAGCTAGCCCTTTTTGGTACTTGAATATTTCCTAATTGTTCTGGTGCATTTATAGTTATTGCTTCTGTAAACATAGTAGCCAAATAATCCCAACGTGTTACATAAGGCAAATATTGTATAATTGTTCGGTTTTCCGCAATTTTTTCCATTCCTCTGTGCAAATAACCTACTATTGGTTCACAGTCAATAACATCTTCACCATCTAAAGTAACAATTAGCCTAAGAACGCCATGCATTGATGGGTGGTGAGGCCCCATATTGACTATCATTAGATCTTTTCTTGTAACTGGTCCAGTCATAAGTTTTTTCTTTATTTCTTCTTCCATGAATTACTGAAAACGAAAAGAAGGTCATCAAAATTGATGATCGAATAAATCAAAGAAAATAAGTGTTCAAATTAACGTTTTTTTATTGCTCGAATATTCAATTGACTGATTAATTCGTTATAACGTATTTCATTTTTTTTTGAAAAATAAGCCAGAAGTCGTTGACGTTTTCCCAAAATTTTTCGTAGACCTCGCTGAGATGAATAGTCTTTTTTGTGTAATTCCAAATGTGAGCTAAGTCTCCGTATCTTATTGGTGAAACATAATACTTGAAATTCAACAGATCCCTTCTTTTCTTCTTGCAAAATACCTGACATAAATGAATTTTTTGTCATAACTTTAACTTTAGAAATCCATATAATATGAATCTAAATATATATAACTTCAACTTCGTCAATTTTTTTATTAATTTCCTATTTTTATTTTACGAATATGAATTTTACTGATCAGTAATAATAATGCGAGGTATTTTGATCTGGTATACACAAGAATCAATCCAAATTTCCTTATTGATTCATTTTATGATCTAATTGATACGTCATTGAATTAGTATTCATGTATCAAAAAAGGATGTAAGACACGGCATGTGCGCAGTTATTTATCCACCCGATATATATCGTAGGGGAAGACAATTGTATCATAAATCAATTTGCAATCGTGGATACATATGTATCCTTAACATACTGAAACGACTACCATTATTAGTATCAAACCAATAGCGATTCATACAAGCTAAATCTTCTAATCGATAATTGGGCCAAAGAAAGAATTTTAATTGAATTAATTTCATTTTATCTCTATCAAGATCTTTGCTTTCATCCAAAAATTGACCACAGGTTTTTACCTTGTTCCCATTGCAAAATACTGCATTTTTATCCACACAATTACTATTCCTTGAATTGAAACAACTTAGAATTCTCAATTCTCTACGCCGTCTAGACGAGAAAATATTTTCAGGAACAAGCAAATCATAATGATTTTTTTTTATATTTTTCGTCATCATTTGATGTCTTGCAATCGATTCCTCAAAATGATTCTTATCCATATTTTCTCTGTATCTTTTTTGATTCTTTTTTTGTTTAATCTCATGAACCAAAGAAATCCTTATGGTTTGATACATAATAAATTCTACATTATGTTTTACAGGTATACGAACTGGTTCGATACTAAATATTCCCTCTTTTAGGATTTTTGAAAGATTCAAATCCCGGATTAGCATTGGATCCAGAGTTAACTCCTCCTTCTTAATAAAGCCGAAACCAAACTTTGTTGTCATTCTGCTTTCCTTTTCCCATTCAAGTACGGACAGCGCATAATCGAATAATTCCATAGTCAAAGGACTCAGCAGCCATTTCAATTGCAAAGCAAAAGATCCTTTCATGAACGCATCTAAGTCTATTTCCCAAGTCCAAATGCTTTTGGGTTGATTTTTCGTTCTACCCATTTTCATATCTGATTTCGTATAAAGTTCTTCCATAGATTTTTGTTGTTTTGAGAGAACAGATTCAGGGTTCCCTCGGTTTTGGGCATCTGATGCGAGATCTCTTTGACCTATGGTTTTTTTTTCTTCTTGATTCTCTAATTCAAAATCTTTTTTTTCTTTTTCATTTGATAGTATAAGATCCCCTTTTTTCTTTTTAGTGATATTTTTATTTTGACTAACATCTTCATTAAAATGAAAAATAAGTGAATGAATTGGTATAAACCCGGGTTTCATTTTATATACATTTAAAAATAACTCGAATTGTGGGAATAACCAAGGTATCGGCTTCGATACAGGACGATTTAGTCTTTCTTCATTCATTCCCATCCAATCAAAAAAAGAAAAGAAACCCTTTTGATTGGATGGGTTGATTTCTTTATCTTTATGAATTTTGAGATAAAAAAGACCTTTCGTATCAAAAAATTTTCTATCTGGATTTTTTATATACATAAAATAATCTTTTCTTATAAAATTAGTAATAGGGATACTCCCCCCCATATCAACAAATTTCGGTTTATGTATATTGTAATTATATGAATCCTTCTTATCTTCATAATAAATCGATTGATATGCTAAAAGATCATATCTATACATTTTTTGAAAATGATCGTTTTTATTTAGCAATAATGAAACCTTTTCCTCTCTTTCAGATGAATCCCGTTTGATTAAATTTGTATTTTCAACCCTACAATGTTGATTGACTCTATTTCGCCATTTTTGCGGTACTAATTTAGACCATTTTAGCTCAGATAAATCGTATGGATAATGACTCTTTAACCAATTTTTCCATTGATTCATTCCAGAATTCTTAAGTTTCTTATGCTTTAATTCGGAAGAAATTATTCCTTGTCTTCGAAAATCATCTTTTATTTCATTCTTAAGAAATAAAGATGCTCCGTCATATTGAAAGACAGATCTTAACTTATACAAGTTAATAACCTGGGTTTGTGATAATTTGTAAAATACATAGGCCTGTGACACGAGGGATAATTTAAAAGAAACCGCCGACTTCGTCTGAATCTTATGACGAATACGAGAAGGTGAAAGTTTTTTTTGTATAGTTGAAATACGCTCAATTATCCTTTTCTCTTTTGTATCAAAAAAATATTTTTTTTTGAATTTACGAAAAAGTTTTAGAATGATCATGGGCCTATAAAGACTATTAGTAAGACGATTAATGATATATGGAAAGCTCTCTAGAAGGATATCCGTGTATATCCTTTCCACGATCCATTTTAAAAAATAATGTGATTTACGGATTAATCGATCATTTCTTCTTTTTAATATCTGAAAAATCTTTTTTAGTGATGCTACTTTTTGAGCACCATAACTTGTTTTGTTAGGACTAATATTTATCTTTAGAGTTCGAAATCCATTTTTCGTGTCTTTTGTAATTCTTTCTATTTGATTTCTGATTGTGCTTGTTCTATCAGTCAGATCTTTCATTTTTCTTTCTGTCAGTGAATAATTTGTCCAATCCATAGATCGGGTTTGAATGGATGATTCATGAATAATCTGATTATTGATTATAGAATCTTTTTTTATTTCACTCGAATCCTCTCTCAATTTTTTTTGTTCTTTTTGGACCTTTAGAAACAAGAATTTTGTTCTTTCTTTGAAACTTTTTAGAACTCGAAAACTCCATTTTAGAATTGCTTTTTGGAGTTTTTTCAAAGGGGGTCCAAAAGAATAACAAAACAAAATACCAAGTCCTACGAGAGGAGAACCAAAAGGACGGTCAGTTTCCAGTCCCCAAATCGTTAAAAAAGCAGCAGGACTTTCCTGCTTTGGATTTGGATCCCTACGAGAAGGTCGTATCTTAGATCGGTGCCAAGGTTTCAGACGGAAAGGAAATCGTATCATTATTTGTATACCCTCTGTAACCCAGTTTTGAGGAAAAATTCCGTTTCTGAGTACTGGCATACCATTATAGGTGCATATAACATACACTTCTCTATTCATCTCCCTTATATCCTGCTCCCACTCGGACTCTTGGCGTAATAAGAAACGGACAATATTTTTAGCTAGTATCAATGAAGGTAATACAATAGATTGTCTAAGCCTCGACTGAATTAGTAAAATACAAGCTCTTATTCCATGAGCATAAATAAGGATATCATAGAGGTCTGATATTTTTTCTCGTGTCCTTTCTATTCGTTGCATTTCCGTCTGCCCGTCCCGCCCCTTTTCCATTTCATTGACTTCTTTTTGAATTTCTTCTTTGTTTTCCTCCATGTACATTTTTTTTTGTTTTTTCAACCTCTTTCTTATTTTTGCTACGCTTCCTTTTATACCCTTTCTCAAAATGTCTTGTATTAGGTCGGAAATCTCAATTCCTGATAATATGAATGGTTCGAAAAGAACATCCCCAAAAAATCCTACTCTGTCGAAAAAAAGTGGGGAATACGGATATAAGAAAAACATTTTCCCCGTAAGGATTTTACGTCTTTGAACACGCATAGAACCTGAGATTATGTCTCGACGAAAATCCGCTTCATAGGGATAATCTATCATATCCACTTCTTCTATTTCATCAGGCTTCGTCATAGCTTTGATACTAGGGTCGGCATTCTCTGGACCCTGCGTAAAAAGAACTATACGTTTCGCTTTCCTCGAGCGAATTTGATGATCTACTATCCACTCTTCCCCCTCTTCCGTTGTTGCAGTTTTTCCGAGTTGTTCTACCTCGCTGAATAATTTGTATGACCATCGGGGGACTTTTTTATTTATTCCAATCAATTTTTTTCGAGTTGTTTTTTCCATGGGAGGAATTATGGCTGCATCGCATATTGTTTGAATGATGGGATCAATTATGACTCTTTCGATTAAAAATTTCAAAACTTTTTCTGGATCTTCTGAATCAATTCGTCTTTGTTCCGGAAATAAAGAAATTCCTTTCAAATTTGATGTTGATTCTTCAGCAAATTCATCGATTAAAAGACTCAATTCTCTTGCTAATGATTTTTTATCCAATGTAGATATTTTCTGTCCCAATTTCTCTTCCAATTTCTGGTCCAATTTCTGTACCAATTTCTCTTCCAATGTAGCTATTTTCCCTTCCAATTTCTGGTACAATTCTTCAAAATTATGAACATTAAGTTCCTTACCCTTAAAAAGAAGGATACTATGAACTTTATTGAGTTTATTTATAAAATTTGTCTCTATCGAATTTTTGACTGCAGTTTCATTTAGGATTGAAGGTAAATAAAATTTGTTAATTATTCCACGATAGGATCCGTTTAAGAGAGGATCATATATTTTAGGCAAGTATTCTTCTTTCGTTTTATTATTGCATAATCGAGTCTTTTTTTCGAGTACATCCAGATAAGGAGATCCTCTGTCTAGGGCTTCAATTCTATCTCTAAACTCGTTCCTTAGGCTCCTCCATTTTTTTTCATTGGTATAAATCCAACAATAATAATTATGCAGTTCATCATAGAAGAATTTATCCAGTTCATCACAGACAAATTTTTTTGTTGTAAAAAAATAAAAATACATTTTTTGTCGTAGCATTTCAAAAAAAGCTGATAAACTGGATGGATATGTAAAAGAAATTCTTCGTTTTCCATCACTTTGACATGTATAAAAAAAATATTGTGACATTTCATTTCTTACAGCATGTTCGAATCGATAATTTTTTATATATCGCAATGGGCGATTCCATCGTTTATAGTCGAAAAGAAGACTCACAGGGGGTTTTTCAAACCAGAAGAGGTCTTTATCTTCTTCTTTTAAGTGAAAGTGGAATTCATCCTTTGTTTTGTCCTTTCCATTCACTCGGATCCTTTCCGTTTCATCGATTTTGTCCGGATCCTCCCTTTCTTCCGAAAAAAGGGAAAGAGAAGGATCTGCTTCGGTGAATCCCTCTTGTTCCTGTTTAGTCCCTTTCGTTTCGAAAGTTGTTTCTATTTCTACATCTCTTTCTGTCGTTTTTGAGGTTTCTTGCAGTTTCCTACTAAAAATGGGTGACGGCATTCTGCCTAAAGAGTAGACACAGCTAATAAATAAGAGAATACTAAAGATTCGATCCATAGAATCTATCAAGTCTAACACAAAGTACTTCAATTCTGACACAAGGTCCTTCAATTCTGACACAGAGTCCTTGTACTTCTTATACCTCTTAGATCGAATAATTCCATTAA